TCTCCTACAAAGAAACTTGCAACACCAACACCATTGGTAATTCCGTCAATTACTCGTCTATCCAAAAAATGAGTTACTTCAGCTAATCCTCTTATACCTTTAATTATGCATGTTGCATAAAAAACATCTATGTAACCACGATTATATGACCAATTGTATATCACATTTATTATTCGGTCCAAGAAGATTCTCTTAGAACCTATTTTTTTTAAAAATGAATTGATTAAGTACAAATTCTGAAAAGATGAATAAACAGAACCATATAAAAGAAACGCTATGAATATTCCAAAACAGGCTATACTGACTGAATAAGTTGCATTTGTCACAAATTCATACCAATCGACAGAATAGTTCGAATTTGGATGTAAAAGATTTATTGACGGAGTTAACCATTTCGATAATATATCAAAATCCATTACTTCTTGATCGAAAGGAATTCCTATGGATCCAACAAACAAAGTAAATAGGACCAATACAAGTAGAGACAATAGCATAGTATTGTCCGATTCATGGGGATACGTTGAAGTGTCTTTCTTTTCAAAAGAAATCCTAAAGGATCGTATCAGATTTCTTACATTGCCATCCGTTTTGTATATCTTCGTTTTCGAAAAAAAGAAAACCTTTTCATTATTATTCATTGTTGATAAAAACAAATTTCTGTTAACTAGTTTGGTTCCTTCTTTCCCCCATATAGATATTAAATAGAACGAGCTATTTTTAGTAACACTGTAATTTTGAAAAAGGGCGCGTAAATGACCATCAAAAGTAAGTAAATACATCCGAAACATATAAAATGCAGTTAACCCTGCTGTGAAACAAGCTATTATCGCGAAAATCGGTGAATACAACCAACTATCATTAAGAATTTCATCTTTAGACCAAAAACAAGCAAGAGGTGGAATTCCACAAAGAGAAAGTGTACCTAATAAAAAAGTCGTTTTTGTAATTGGCACATATTTTTTTAAACCACCCATAAGAACCATGTTCTGACTTTTATCTGGCGAATATCCAACAATGGGTTCCATTGAATGAATAATTGATCCGGATCCTAAAAACAATAATGCTTTCGAATAGGCATGAGTGATCAAATGGAATAAAGCAGCTCGATAAGAGCCTATCCCTGGGGCTAACATAATATAACCCAATTGAGACATTGTAGAATAGGCTAAACTTTTCTTAATGTCTCTTTGAGCAAGGGCTAAAGTAGCCCCTAATAGTACCGTAATTGCACCTATCAAAGAAATGAGATTCATTATGTAAGGTATGACTGTAAAAAGCGGAAGAAGCCGAGCGACAAGAAAAATTCCCGCTGCTACCATAGTAGCAGCATGTATAAGAGCCGAAATAGGAGTAGGCCCTTCCATGGCATCAGGTAACCATACATGAAGGGGAAATTGTGCGGATTTAGCAACTGCACCGACGAATAATAGGGAAGCACACAGAGTAGCAAATAAAGAATTGACCCCATTATTATGGATCAAGTTATTGAAGATTTCGAACAAATCTCGAAATTCGAAACTTCCTGTTATCCAATAAAAACCTAAGATTCCTAATAATAACCCAAAATCCCCTACACGATTAGTTACAAACGCTTTTTGACAAGCATTTGCTGCAGTGGGTCGTGTGAACCAAAAACCTATTAATAAATACGAGCACATTCCCACTAGTTCCCAAAAAATATAAATTTGTATCAAATTGGAACTAGTAACTAATCCCAACATGGAAGTATTGGAAAAACTCATATAAGCAAAAAATCTCAAATATCCTTGATCATGAGCCATATAATTGTCACTATAAATAAGAACCATGATTCCAACAGTAGTGATTAGTATTGACATAATAGAAGTAAGTGGGTCGATCAAGTGGCCGAACTCTAAAGAAAAATCATTATTGATGGTCCAAGACCATAGATGTTGATAGATAGAACTGCCATTTATCTGTTGAATAGACAAATCGGATGAAAAAACCATAACTATACTTAGTAATGAAACACTAGGAAAAGTCCACATACGACGAAGATTTTTTGTTGCGGTCGGAACAAACAGAAGTCCCAATCCTATTGACATAGTAACTGGAAGTGGAGCAAAAGGTATGATCCATGCATATGGATATGTATGTTCCATAAGAAAATCAAATTTTCTTTTTTTATTCTTATTAATTGTTTCCGATTCACCAGACCTTATCTCTTTTGGAAGGAGCAATAATCAAATAAATAAAATAAAGATATAAAATCAAATATGATTTTGAATTCTTAATTATTCTGATTCTTTCCAAAATATTGAAAAAAAAAAACAAAAAATTCAAATCAAGAAGTTCCATTTCTTCAAATGACCCAGTTACTAGTTACAAGTGACTACCTAGTTATTAACGTTAACGAAGATATTTATTAAGATAAAAAATATAAGATTTTAAAGCATTCCACTCAGATATTACGGTGATTTCTATCCATATGTATATCAATATAGTAAGGAAAAAGAATGATACCAAAAATCAAGTACTCAATTCTGATATGTATCATAGGATCCGTCATTAACTCGACCCCATAAAATAAGACCTAGTTTTTTTTTTTTATTTCGTTTATTCGGAGTCATTAACTAATTCATTGTGGAACTGATTGATTGGCTTCTAGTCCAATAAAACAAACTCATCCTTATGGAAAATCCTCTAATACTTGTCACTTCGCATAGAACTAAAATAAGAAATTACTAAAATTTCCCTTATCAAGTAATGTATTGTTTAACAGATTAACTACTTCATTTAAACTATTCATTTAAATTATGGGGACTCTATCTCGGAGCTTGATCAATTAATAGAAAAAGTGACATTCATTATTGTTTTATTAAACTAGGTAAGGGTTCTTAAGCTTTTCGATTTATTAAAGGTAAGATGACAAACAATAGAATATATAAAGAGACTGAGATATGAATTGAAATCTTTTTGATTCTTATCGATAGCAACCGATTCAATTTCCACGGTAGTAGATCCCGCTCATAGACATACATAGATTGAATGAAGATATGAAGCTACCAATCAGTACAAATTTTTCTTCGGACATTGTATGTAATATTGTATGTAATAGAGATGTTAAAAAAAAAAAACTCCTTTGAAAATCACATCGTTCTTTCTTTTTCCTTCTATTTTCTTTTTTTTATACCTAGTGATACCATATGCGATGCTTACGTATCTATATTTTTATATATTATGAAGTAAGTATTAACTATGGAATAAATATAGATAATGAATAGAAAGAACGATCCATTTTGAACAATAAATGTCTTTCACATCCAACTATAAAAATGAGTGATCCTTTTTTTTTTTGAAATGGCAGTTCCAAAGAAACGTACTTCTCTTTCAAAAAAGCGTATTCGTAAAAATATTTGGAAAGGAAAGGGATGTCAGGCCGCGGCAAAAGCCTTATCTTTAGCTAAATCGATTTCTACTGGGCATTCAAAAAGTTTTTTTGTGCGACAAAAATAAAGCCTTAGAATGATCTGAATCGACATGACTCGATGAATTGGATGATTTATAAGATCAAGAATTCACATTAACTAAAGTTTTGAACTTATCAATATGAAATAGAACTAGCTGTTGTGGGATGTAGAATAAGAATTATTCTGTATACTAGGTTCTAAAAAGAATTTCTTTTTTGTTTGAAAAAAAAAAAGAAAGAAGTAGTTAGACACAAAATACAAGGTTTCACTTTTCATTATAGTTTTATAGTTATAGTAGATTTTTATAATTTGCGAGATGGGGATTGTAACTTTCCCCATCGATTCGCTTTTCACTCACAATAACAAAACTCTTATTTCTTTTTTTTTTTAGGAAGGGGTTTATTGGATTATGTATCTCCAATAGTTATACATCATTAAGATTTTTGGAAGATCTGAAACAAGTATGAACGAGGTTCGAACCCCGTTTTTTTTTTTGTTCCATAGCAGCGCAGAGATAAGATCTATAGTAAAAATCAATGGATCATTGAAACTAATTGATTAAATGAAAACCCTGCTTTGTAGCTCTCTGAATCACTACATATCTACATAGACTCCCTCTTGTGTCGAATGGATCAACAAAAAAACAAACTAATAAAACTGCCAGATCTCCTGGAGATCCATATTTATGTACAAAGAATGAGTCAATCTTACCTAATCCAACCAAAATAGATCCTATCCTATGTTTGGGCTGGAGGATCGATCAATCGATATATCTAGATCTAATATCTAAATAGATTTTATCTATTTAAAGAGATCTTATAAGTTAAAATTCGATTTTCTAAGGTTTCTAAGTAAAGTATAGAATTCTGATAAAGATCAAAACTCTTTTGTTAAATGATTGATATGCCTGGCCCAATACCTAATTGGTTTGGTAAATCCTCACACGAATTATGTTATGTAGACAATGAGGATCCCAATCATTAATACAGTTTTGATATCAAACTATCAAAATATTTATAGAAATTCCTTGGATGTAGTAATGAGGTTGTGATACATAAAAAATATTGTTTTCTTTTGTTTATTGAAAATGAATCTTTTTGATTTCGGATCTACGAAATCAAATAAATGAGAAATGAATCAAAATGAGAAAAAAAAATTCTTGGTTCTATACCTCGACTGAGGGCATAACCGTCTAGTTCCAACTGTTCCAGAAGAACTTAGAATACGGGAAAGCCCGCTGTTAAAAATGACACTCTACCACGAGACTAAGGATTATGGAACGTTTAAATATTTATTTGAATGGGTCTTTATTCATGGATTCAAACGTTTCCTAAAATAGATTGCATTAAATCCTTCAATCTCGACGATTGAACATCATATAGGATATGATTATTTCAATCAAGCCGCCATGGTGAAATTGGTAGACACGCTGCTCTTAGGAAGCAGTGCTAGAGCATCTCGGTTCGAGTCCGAGTGGCGGCATCCTCTAAAAAAGGCACAACAATAGATCCTATAATGAATTCAATTACGGATTTCTATTTCGTAATTTGGGATACCCTCCTAAAAAAAAAACAATTTTTTTTTATGATATTTGCGACTTTAGAACATATATTAACTCACATCTCTTTTTCTATCATTTCAATTGTGATTACGATTCATTTAATGACCTTATTAGTCCATGAAACTGTAGGACTATTTGATTCGTCAGAAAAGGGCATGATGGCTACTTTTTTCTGTATAACAGGATTATTAGTTACTCGTTGGATTTATTCGAGACATTTCCCGTTAAGTGATTTATATGAATCTTTAATGTTCCTTTCGTGGGGTTTCGCCATTATTCATAGGGTTCCTAAAATAGGGAACCAGAAAAATTTTTTAAGCGCAATAACCGCGCCAAGTGCCATTTTTACTCAAGGATTTGCCACTTCGGGTCTTTCAACTGAAATGCATCAATCTGCAATATTAGTCCCTGCTCTACAATCCCAGTGGTTAATGATGCACGTAAGTATGATGTTATTGAGCTATGCAGCTCTTTTATGTGGATCGTTATTATCAGTAGCTCTTTTAGTCATTACATTTCGAAAAAATCGAGGTATTCCTGGTAAAAGCAATCATTTATTAATTGGGTCATTTTCCTTTGTGAATGAAAAAATAAGTGTTTTACAAAAAACTTCTTTTCTTTTGTTTATGAATTATCACAGGTATCAATTGACTCAGCAATTAGATCATTGTAGTTATCGTGTCATTAGTCTAGGGTTTACTTTTTCAACCATAGGTATTCTTTCGGGAGCAGTATGGGCTAATGAAGCATGGGGGTCTTATTGGAATTGGGACCCCAAGGAAACTTGGGCATTTATTACTTGGACCATATTCGCGATTTATCTACATAGTAGAACAAATCAGAACTTTCAGGGTGTGGATTCGGCAATTGTGGCTTCGATCGGATTTCTTATAATTTGGATATGCTATTTTGGAGTCAATCTATTAGGAATAGGACTACATAGTTATGGTTCATTCACATTAACATCTAATTGAAGAAAAGGCCTGAAGAATACATAGGAACATCGTCCCGTATATAAAGAAAGTTTGTGCAAGTTTTTGAGAACCATTTGAATCAAGTAGTGATTCAAATGGTTCTCAAAAACTCCAGATATATCTGATTCCAATTCACTTCATTTTTTTTTCTTTCATTGCATTGTACAGTGAACGATTTTTAAAATCACAGGATTCTTTGACTTTATGTCTTGTCTTATTGATGAAAACTATTTATGAAAATAATTAGATAGAATAGCTTCTATCCTGTCAATTGATAGCGAGAGAACGAAATCAGGATAAATACCAATACCTATTACGGGTAGAAGGATACAGACCGAAACAAATAGTTCTCGTGGTCCAGAATCCACAAAATAAGAGTTTGGAACGTTGAATAGCTTATATCCATAGAACATACGGCGTACCATAGATAATGAATAAATAGGAGTTAATATCATTCCAATTGCCATTACAAAAGTAATTAGTATTTTTGGTATTAAAAGATATTCCGGACTGGTAATTATTCCAAAAAATACTACCAATTCTGCAACAAAACCACTCATTCCTGGCAATGCAAGAGAAGCCATTGAGAAGCTACTGAACGTAGTAAATATTTTTGGCATTGGGATAGCTATTCCTCCCATTTCGTCGAGATAAACAAGACATATTCTATCGTAACTCGTTCCCGCCAAGAAAAAAAGGGCAGCACCAATAAATCCATGAGAGATTATTTGTAAAACGGCTCCATTGATTCCCGTATCGGTTATGGAACCGATTCCTATAAGTGTGAAACCCATATGAGATACGGAGGAATAGGCTATTCTCTTTTTTAAATTGCGTTGACCGAAAGAAGTTGAAGCTGCATAGATTATTTGAATCGCTCCTACTATCATCAACCAGGGAGAAAATATAGAATGAGCATGGGGTAATAATTCCATATTGATCCGAATCAATCCATATGCTCCCATTTTTAATAAGATTCCCGCTAGAAGCATACATGTACTGTAATGCGCTTCTCCGTGGGTATCTGGTAACCATGTATGCAGGGGTATAATCGGCGATTTGACAGCATAAGCAATAAGGAAGCCAAAATAGAATATTATTTCCAACCCCAAAGGATAGGATTGATTAGCTAATGTTTCAAAACTTAATGTTGGTTCATTGGAGCCATATAAACCCATACCCGGAACTCCCATTAAGAGAAAAATAGAACCCCCTGCTGTGTACAAAATAAACTTTGTAGCTGAGTACAGACGTTTCTTCCCTCCCCATATGGATAGAAGTAGATAAACAGGAATTAATTCTAACTCCCACATGAGGAAAAAAAGTAAAAGGTCTCGAGAAGAAAATGATCCTATTTGACCACTGTACATTGCTAACATCAAGAAATGGAACAATCGCGAATCTCTAGTAACTGGCCGAGCCGCTAAAGTAGCTAAAGTAGTGATGAATCCCGTCAGTAAAATGGGTCCTATGGAAAGTCCATCAATTCCTAGTCTCCAGTGAAAATCAAAAATATTTATCCATTTATAAGCCTCCTCCAGTTGGATTAATGGATCGTCCAATTGGAAATGATAACAGAATGCATAGGTCATTAGAAGGAGTTCTAATAAGCATATACAAATAGTATACCACCGAACCACCTTATTTTTATTTCCTCTATGAGGAAGAAAGAAAATTGAGGAACCCGCAGATATCGGCAAAACAACAATTATTGTTAACCAAGGAAAATAACTCGTGGTAAAGACAAGATAGACTTTGACCAGAAAAACCCGCGCTCGGAATAATTTCTCGAGTACGGGTTTTTGTCGGTAAAGAGGAATCAAATGAAATGGATTCAAGTGGATTTTTCTGGAACGTATCAATAAGCTAGACCCATGCTGCGAGTTGTCTCATGCCATAAGTAAACCCGAACACTCAAGAAATCCGTTGGACAAGCGGATTCACATCTCTTACAACCTACACAGTCCTCTGTTCTTGGAGCAGAAGCAATTTGTTTAGCTTTACATCCGTCCCAAGGTATCATTTCCAATACATCTGTGGGGCAGGCTCTTACACATTGAGTACACCCTATACATGTATCATAAATCTTTACTGAATGTGACATTGGATCTATAAATTTTTTGAACTTTATCCATTTTCGATCTGGTTATAAATTAGTAGTAATTGAATTTGATATTGTAGACGCCAGACGAATCAGTGGTTTACCAGAATTTTTTTTTTTAATCAATCTACTTCTGGATCTGTTCATGAGAGAGGGCCAAGATACTTTGATTTCTTACGTTTCAGCAAACATGGCCATACGAGTCATACATGCTAATTCTAAAATTGGTGAATATATTATATATTATAGATATACATCTGTCTTTATTTAGATCATTACGACTATTTATTCAACAAATTCGATTGATTGATACGAGTTGATTTTCGGTTACGATGGATCGATGAAACAATAGCCGGCCCAATAGCTGCTTCAGCGGCTGCAATAGCTATAACAAAAATGGAGAAAATATCTCCTTTTAATTGACGACTATCAAACAAATCAGAAAATGTTACGAGATTTATATTAACCGCATTCAGTATAAGCTCAAGACACATAAGTGCTCTAACCATGTTTCGGCTTGTGATCAATCCATAAATACCGATAGAAAATAAATAGGCACTCAAAATAAGTACATGTTCGGTCATCATTGACCAACTCCTCATCAATCTCGATTCATTTCAATATGAACAACAATTTAGCCAATTTGATTGACTAGAATATAACAAGTACAAAACAAAGTAAGGTATTAGTAATGGATCGAACTAAACCCCTTTCAATTTAATATATGAACAATATGAAAATAGAACTGAAGAAAAATGGATGTGATAACAATAACATAGAACAAAACAAGACTTTATTTATTTTGGATTTAGAATTCGAACTATTTATTACTTATTACTGACGGGCCATAGCAATTGCACCTATCAAAGCAACTAAAAGAATTATAGAAACGAGTTCAAATGGAAGGTAAAAATCTGTTGATAAATGAATCCCAATTTGTTGAACGTTACTTGTTAGGTCCTGCTCTATAATCTGGTTTGATCTTGTAGTCCAAATAATCCCGTACCACGACGTATCCGAAATAGTAGTAATTAGTAAAAAAAGAATACTTGTACAAACCAGTGAAGTGACCCCATCCCCAACGGTCCAAAGATAGAAATCGTTGTAATATTCTGAACCATTCATGAACATCACAGCAAATACGATTAAAACATTTACAGCTCCCACGTAAATAAGGAGCTGTGCAGCAGCTACAAAATAGGAGTTAGATGGAATATGGAATAAGGATATACAAACAAGAACCAATCCCAACGAAAAGGCAGAATAAATTGGATTGGTAAGTAATACCACCCCCAGACCTCCTAATATAAGACCTGATCCCAGAAATACTAAAAGAATATCATGTATTGGTCCAGGTAAATCCATTATGTGTAAAATAAGAGATAAATAAGTTGAAATATTTCATAAACTTACTGACCGATCCAAGAAAAAATAGGTTACCTTTTTTTTTTTTTCTTCGATATGATAGTTCCTAATTGAATCCTAATGTGGTATGGATTGATATAGATACAGTTATTGGATCAATCCCGCTACTCTATCCGAAAGAGTAGTTCGGAATTGTATATTTTGAAATCATCACGGATATATGAATCCATTCTAAATCCAAATCAAGCCGTAATTCTCACCAACCAATAGTTATGATTTGTAGTTACTGACCTAGCAAAATGAAAGAAGCGTCACTCCTTTACTTTAGATCAAAAATGAATCTTAGTAATTGGTAATCGTTCTTGAATCAATAGGTTTACCCGTGGCTATTTTTATTTTAATTCATAATTGTTCGAATTGTGTAATCTCCAATTACTGACATTGGTAATCGACCCAAAGCAATTTGATTATAATTCAATTCGTGACGATCATAAGTAGAAAGTTCATATTCTTCAGTCATTGATAAACAGTTTGTTGGACAATACTCGACGCAGTTACCACAAAATATACAGATTCCAAAATCAATACTATAATTAAGCAATCGTTTCTTTCTAATATCTGTTTCCAATCTCCAATGAACAACGGGTAGATCTATAGGACATACCCGAACACATACTTCACAAGCAATGCATTTATCAAATTCAAAGTGAATTCGACCACGAAAACGCTCCGATGTGATCGATTTTTCATAAGGATATTGAATAGTCACAGGTAAACGATTCACGTGGGATAAGGTAATCATGAAACTTTGACCAATGTACCTTGCAGCTCGTATTGTTTGTTGACTATAATTCATGAACCCAGTCACCATAGGAAACATATCGTGGATATCCATGAATAATTTGATATTTCTTTCTCTTGTTCTAGATAGGTTATGAATCTAGAATATTATATTCTGTTACAGCGAAACGAGTTGGGAAGAAGTTGTTAATAATAGATTGCCTAGAGAAATAGGTAAAAGAAATTTCCACCCAAGATTTAATAGTTGGTCCATTCTCATCCTAGGTAAAGTCCATCTTGTTGTGATAAGAATGAACAGGAACAAATAAGCTTTAGCTAATGTAATAAAGATATCAATTGTCATTCCAAAGACTCCACCCGTTTTATTTATTCTGAAAGGTTCAGGAATGAATATGTACGGAATAGAGAGATTCCACCCGCCCAAGTAAAGAACTGTTACAAATAATGAAGAAACTAGTAGATTTAGGTAAGAAGCAACGTAAAATAAACCAGATTTGATACCTGAATATTCGGTTTGATAACCTGCTACTAATTCCTCCTCTGCTTCTGGTAAATCAAAGGGTAATCTCTCACATTCCGCTAGGGAAGAAATTAGAAAAACTATAAAACCTATAGGTTGACGCCACAGATTCCACCCCCAAAAACCATATTTTGACTGTGCCTCAACTATATCAACTGTACTTGAACTGTTAGATAATCATAGTCGATGATAACATCACTATTCCCATCGCTATTCCAGAACCGCACATGAGACCTCAGCTTCATACGGCTCCTCAATGGCCATAAATAAATCTAAAGACTGGTTCATTATTACCCTGGCATTCTTGTAGATAGAGTAAAGATGCATCGAAGAGTCCCGAATTAGACCAATGGAATTCTGTCCGCCATAATAAAAACAAAAAGCGCTTCTGAATTGATCTCATCCTTTCTAATATAATAATATAATTAGAATTACAATTCTCTTTGTTCAGTAATAACTTAATCCTTCCATAAAATACTCGTTGTTTCAATAGATATTTCGACCCATATCTTTCGTACGAAAAAAAAAAAATTAGACACTAGTTCATGAGTTATAGTTGATGAATCATGATAAGAATTCTATCTATATAAATATGGATAGGGTTGAGGAAAGAAAGAATAAACAAAGATCTCTTATTTATTATTCAGTTTTCCTATTGCATTCCATTTCTTTCGTTCCTGTTCTTCTTTCTTACTCAGAAGAGGGAAGGGGTTTCTAAAAAATAAAGGATTACTTCGTTCTCGACAGTCATTTCTTTAATCAGTGGATAGAAGCGTACTCTGGATCGGAATCGTGAGGAAGTACTGCTTGATCATTTCTACCAACTTAAAGCCCTCATTATGATTCCTTTTATGCAGAAATATCCCTTTGGATACCTTACATTATCTCCATCACTAATCCTTTGTGTACCTTGGTGTTCCTAACCGTCCACTCATTTTTGATTGATCCCCGATATGGTAATACATATATATAGTCGAAACTCCATACAGTTGATCTTTTGCACCCGCTTCAAGTCATGATGACTAATCAACCAATCTTGGGGTAACCAGTTTCGACCGTTTATGTTTACTTCCACTTTACTCTCGTACATAGGGAATGAGGATCAATCTTCTTACTGCAAATTCATAAGCTGTTTTGTTTCACTCATATAACTATCTGATTTAACTCATCGACCCGAATGATGAATAAAAAAAAAAAAGATATCTATTCAATACATTCAACCCCTTTCCTTTATTTCTAGGAAAGAGGTAAAGGCTCATGTTCCAACGAATCACACGTAGAGATATTGATAACACACACGAAGTTAATGGTATTTCATAACTAATAGATTGAGCAGCAGCTCGTAGACCACCTGAAAAGGAATATTTATTATTCGATCCATATCCTGACATAAGAAGTCCAATAGGAGCAATACTGGAAATAGCGATCCATAAAAAAACGCCTATACTGAGATCGGCTAGAACAAGGCGATAGCCAAAAGGAGTTACTGAATAACTTAGTAGAATGGATATGACTGCTATAGATGGCCCGATACTGAATAAACGAATATCTCCTCTAGAGGGGAGAAGATCTTCTTTCAAAAGTAGTTTGGTCCCATCTGCTAGAGCTTGAAGAATTCCCAAAGGACCGGCATATTCAGGTCCGATACGTTGTTGTATCCCTGCAGATATTTCTCTTTCTAACCACACAATCACGAGTACACCTATTGTGATTCCCGATATAGGAATAAAAATAGGGACAAGCAGCCATAATAGGTCATAGACCTCTTTTAAGGATTCCGATCTGGAAAAAGAATTGATAGCTTGTACTTCTGTCGTATCAATTATCATTTCAACGATCAACTTCTCCCATAATGATATCTATACTACCTAGTATCGTCATGATATCAGCCAATTTCATTCTTTTAACTAGCTGAGGAAGAATTTGCAAATTGATGAAACCCGGTGGACGAATTTTCCATCTCCAGGGAAAAACACTATTATCTCCTATCATAAAAATTCCCAATTCTCCCTTTGGGGCTTCTACTCTCACATAAAGTTCTTGTTTCGACAATTCAAAAGCGGGAGAAGGCTTTTTACTAATGAATCGATATTCAAAACCATTCCATTCGGAATCCCTTGCTCTATCAAAGCGTCGAACTTCTAAATTCTCATAGGGACCCCCCGGAATTCCTTCCAGAGCCTGTTGAATAATTTTTATGGATTCCGTCATTTCATTGATTCGTACTAAATAACGAGCTAATGAGTCTCCTTCTTTTTGCCACTGGACTTCCCAATCGAATTCATCGTAACACTCATAATGATCAACTTTACGAAGATCCCATTGGATTCCGGAAGCTCGTAGCATTGGTCCTGATAAACCCCAATTTATTGCTTCCTCCCCACCAATAATGCCCACCCCTTCAACTCGTTCCAAAAAAATGGGATTTCGCGTAATAAGCTTTTGATATTCAACAACTCCTGTTAAAGAATAATCGCAGAAATCCAAACATTTATCTATCCAGCCATGAGGTAGATCAGCAGCGACTCCCCCGATACGGAAATAATTATGCATCATTCGCATACCTGTGGCAGCTTCGAATAGGTCATATATCAATTCCCTTTCTCTAAAAATATAGAAGAAGGGAGTTTGTGAACCGATATCCGCCATAAAAGGCCCAAGCCATAATAAATGAGAAGCGATACGACTCAGCTCCAGCATAATAACTCTGATATAGCTGGCTCTTTTAGGTACTTGAATATTTCCTAATTGTTCTGGTGCATTTACCGTTATTGCCTCTGTGAACATAGTAGCTAAATAATCCCAACGTGTTACATAAGGAAGATATTGTATAATTGTTCGGTTTTCTGCAATTTTTTCCATCCCTCTGTGTAAATAACCCAATACGGGTTCGCAGTCAATAACATCTTCACCGTCTAGAGTAACGATAAGTCGAAGAACACCATGCATTGATGGGTGGTGAGGACCCATATTAACTATCACGAGGTCTTTTCTTGTATCCGGTACATTCATATCTTCCCCGATCCATTATTCTATGAATTGCTGAAAACGAAATGGGGTTCATCAAAATTCAAGATCTAATAAACCAAAGAATTGAAACAATCTTCAAATTAACGAATTTTTGGTTCCCGAATATCTAACTGATCGATTAATTTTTTATAACGCACTCTATTTTTCTTTGACAAATAAGCTAGCAGCCGTTGACGTTTTCCTAGAATTTTCCGCAGACCTATCTGAGATAAATAGTCCTTTTTGTGTAATTCCAAATGTGAAGTAAGTCTCTGTATCTTATTGGTGAAACTGAATACTTGAAATTCAACAGACCCTTTGTTTTTTTCTTCTTGCGGAATAACCGAGATAAATGAATTTTTGACCATAAAAATAATTTTTCTCTCTCTCTCTCTTTTTTTTTTTCTTTTCCACAGATATGGATTTTACCGATCAGGAATAATAATAATGCCAGTCATTTCGATCTGATACACACAATAATCTGGATCTGGATTTATTCATATACTACTTTTTTTTCTATCAAATCAAATTAATAAATAAAATTTAGGATTCGATAGAAAAAAAAAAAAAAAATTTCTACACCCACAAAATAAAATGATTTTGATCTAAGAAGATTCTGCCGATTCATTCCTAGATTCAATTGATACGTCATTGAATCGGTATCATGTATCAGAATGTAACACAGCGTGTGTGTACATCTGTCTACCTTCATATACCGGATATGATACGCGATATATAGGAAATGTACCAACCATCAACGAATTCTGAATCGTGGATACATATGTATCCTTGACATACTGAAACGACTGCCATTATTGGTATCAAACCAGTAGCGATTCATACAAGCTAAATCCTCTAATTGATAATTGGGCCAAAGAAACAATTTGAATTGAATGAATTTATTTATATCTGTATCAATATGCTTGTACTCATCCAAAAATGGACCACAGTTCCTTACATTGTTGTCATTGAAAAATACTGGATTTCTATCCATAACATTCCTATTTCCGGAATTGAAACAAATTAGAATTCTAAATTCTCTACGACGCCTAGGAGATAGAATATTTTCAGGAACGAGCAAATCATAATGATTTTCGTCTCCATTCACAAGCATCTTTCTATGTTGTGCAATGGATCCATCGAAATAATTCTCATCAACATATCTTTTTTCTCGGTATCTTCCATTAGTTTGGCACTTACTGTTATGGACCAATGAAATACCTATAGTTTGATATATAATAAATTGTCCATCCCATTTTATAGAAAGACGTGCCGGTTCGATAATAAATAGTCCCCTTTTTATCAATTCTGTAAGAGTTAGATCCTTCTGGATCAACATTACATCCAGGTGCATTTCTCCTCTTTGAATAGAGGATATAGCAATTTCCTTTGGATTTCTCAGTCTAAGCAGAAAACAATATACCTTAACATTATTGATCATTCTTTGATTCAAAGGACCATCCCATCTCAATTGAAAAAGCAAATATCTTTTCAGGAAGAACTCTAGTTCCGCTTCCTTGTTACTCTTGGATTGTCTTTTCTTTTCACGTTTTTTAATGTCCGATTCTGTGTAATCCTTTTCAACATCTTTTTGTCGGTTTCGTGCGTCTGAGCCAAGATTTCCTTGGACAAGCTGTTCTTTTTTATTAGATGATATACGAAGATCCCTTTTTTTATTTTCACTAATGTTTTCATTTTCATTAAAAATGAAAAGAAGTAATTTGATTGGTATAACCCATGGTTTAATCTTATATGCATCATAAAGTGGCACAAATTCTGAGAAGAACCAAGATTCCAGGTTTGATATGGGACGATATACCATTTTTTCATCCATTCCCATCCAATCCAAAAAGTTTTTTTTTGGATTGGATGGGTTGATTTCTTGATGAATCGTGAGATAGAAAAGATCTTTCTTATCAATCATTTGATAATAATTAGTCCCAGTCTTAGTAATTTTATTAATGTTGGTCCCGGTATCCATATCGGTCCAGGCCTCAATATCGATATTCTTTCTAAGACAAAAATTGAAAATTTTCCACTCCAAATATTTTCTATCCGTATTTTTACCCGTATCAGTAATATACTCTTCTCCTAGATAATCACTAATAGATATACCTTCCGGTACATAAAATGATTCGGTTTTAGGTCTGTTGTAATTATATGGAATCTTTCGGTCCTCATTTACTTGTAATGGGGATCGATAAATATATGAGTCTTTCCTATCCCCATAATTAATATATTTATATGAAAAAAGATCATATCTGTAGTGTTTTTTCAATTTTCCTTTTTGACTCGGCAATAAGTTCACTGCATAATCATTTTTTTTCTCGTAATGAATGAATTGGTCTTTTTCATATGAATTCTTTTTTGAGTCTTTATTTTGAATCGTACGACATTGATTGACCCTATTTCGCCACTTTTGCGGTACTAATCTAGACCATCGAGTCTGAGATAAATTGTATTGATAATGACTCCTTAACCAGTTTTTCCATTCATTTATTCCAGAATTCGGAAGTTTTTTATGCCTTGATTTGGAATCAAATATTCGTCGTGTTCCAAAGTAATTCCTTATTGTATCCTTAAGAAGAAGATATGCTTCTCGATACTGAAGTAAAGATCTCAAGAGAGACTTGTTAGTAACTTGGATTTGTGATAATTTGTAAAATACAGATGCTTGGGACAAGGAATATAGGTCACAACAAATCTTTGATTTCTTATTACTAATATTAGAAAGAGACTTTTTGATAGTCGAAATAAAGTGAATTGTGTTTTGATTTGTTTCATCAATCTCTTCTTTATTTTTTTCATCATTGTAAATGTATTTATTGATAATCTTTTTTGTTGATTCAAGGAAAAGTTGTGCATTGACTTTGGGAATGTTAATGGTACATAGAAAGATATCTATGTATATTCTTTCACTGAAAAATTTCATAAAATAGTGCCATTTGCGTATGAATATGAATATCTCACTTCTTCTTTTTGATATCTTCCAAATATGTTTCTGCGATTCCGATCTTTTATCAACACAACTTGTATCGTTAGGACGAATATTCATATCTGGAGTTAGAAATATTTTTCTTTTGTCTTTTGTGACCCTTTCCATTTGATTTCTGATTAGGGTTGTCCTATCAGACAGATCCTTCATTTTTTTTTCTGTCAGTGAATAATTTGTCCAATCCATGGATCTGATTTGGATGGTCGATTCAGGAACAATCTTATTATTCATTAGGGTTATGGAATATTTTCCATTTTCATTCGGTTCATATACTTTCTTCAATCCAAATAATAAAATTGGGTTTACTTTTGAAAACTCTTTTATTATTCTTTTTATAAATAGAACTATTTTGATAATCCATCTTGTTTTTTCTTTTGAGACCCTTAGAAACCATTTTGTTTTTTCTTTGAAAACTCTTAGAACTAGAAAACATTTTTTTTTCGCTTTTCTAATTTTTTTTTTGAGTTCTTTATAAATATAAATGGGTCCAAAAAAGGAAGGTCGTTTTCGGGGAGAACCAAAAGGTAGTTCGGTTTCCATTCCCCAGATTGTTAAAAAACAAAAATTGACCTTTTTTCCTTTCTTTTTCATTGGATCTCTATGATGGGATCGTAGCTTGGATCTGTGCCAAGGTTTCAGACAGAAAGGAAATAGGATCTTTATCTGAATACCGTCTGTTAACCAGTCTTTCGGAAATTCTGTTTCTGATAATTGCACACCGTTATAGGTGCATTTAACATGCA